TTGAACATGAATAACTCCCTTTGGTATTTTACGCCCATTTTTACGTGATCCCATAGGTCCATTATGTCTAGTCTTACGAGAACGAATTCTCGGTATAGGTTTTGCCATCTTTTTTTTTTTAATATCATAAATTTAAGTCAGCGATATGGTATGGATATATCCATTTAATGTCAAAACGGATAGATTCCTTTTTTTATTTGGACGTTGGGTACTTTAGATTTATCGAGTACCCCCTTCTCAAAATTATCCTTGTCTTTGTTTATGTCTGGGGTTGGAACAAATTACTATAATTCGTCCTCGCCTACGAATCAGTCGACATTTTTCACAAATTTTGCGGACAGAGGCCCGTATTTTCATATTTGTCGTTTCTTAATTTAATATTGTCTGAATTTCTTTGAAGAAAATAAATTTCTTGAAATAGCGAAAAACCTCTTAATCACTCTCATCATTGTTTCAGAGTCAATAAATTATAGGATCTCTGGTTGAGGCATAAAGACTGGCCTCAATTTTGACGCTATTTACAGCAAGTTATGTATTATTTATCTAAATATTAATTATGTATAATCTGTTTTGAACGATAATTAAGAATCTTCTTTTCATTATCAAATCACGAGCATACCGTTGGAAAGTAATATTGTATCTCCAAAATCAAAATCATAAATTAAACTGTAATCAACGCGTTTTTGTTCTTTTAATTGTCTATTGGGGTATTTAGTAATGTGGGAGACGTAATCCCACTTCTTCTCTTGTGTCACAAATATGAGAGTTTCGTTTATAATCTAATTGGGATAGCATAAAGCTTACCATATATAACACAAAATTTCTCCTCCGATTCCTTCTATTCGAGCCTCTCTGTCTGTCATTATACCTCGAGAAGTAGAAAGAATTACAATCCCCATTCCGCCTAAAATTCTCGGGATTCCTTGATAGTTAGAATAGATTCGTAGACCGGGCCGACTTATCTGTTTTAAATTGAAAATAATTCTATTTTGTCCCGTCCTATTTTTTCTATGTCGTAGGGTTAAAACTAAAAAACATTTGTTGTTTTCCAGATGTTTCCTCATGTTTTCAATAAAACCTTCTCGTAAAAGGATTTTAATAATGTTTTCGCTGATTTTAGTATATGGTATTCGAACTGTTCTTTTTTTATTCATGTCAGTATTTCGTATATAGGTTAATAGGTTACCAATAGTGTCTTTACTCATAATAAACTAAGATTCCAGTTGTTCCCGAATTTTTATATAATCAACATGCTCTTTTTTAATTATTTGTTAAACATTTATGAATTATTAAAGGCATATACATGAGATACAAACAATCTACTAAATTAATTTAAATCTACTAATTTCATTGAAATACGAAAAACTGTATTATGTCCTAATCTTATAATACTTCAGGTGCTAATGAAACTATTTTAGTGAAATTTAACTGTCTTAATTCCCGGGCAATTGCCCCAAAAATTCGAGTTCCCTTTGGATTTCCTTCTTGATCAATAACAACCGCAGCATTGTCATCATATCGTATTATCATACCATTTTTACGTTTGAGTTCTTTACAAGTACGGACAATTACGGCTCTGATCACTTCTGATCTTTCGAGTGGTGTATTTGGTATTGCTTCCTTGATTACAGCAACAACAACGTCCCCAATTTGAGCATATCGTCGATTACTAGTTCCTATAATTCGAATACACATCAATTTTCGGGCTCCGCTGTTATCCGCAACATTCAAATGGGTTTGAGCTTGAATCATATACTTTTTATCTTTTGGGTTTGAGGTTGAATCATATAATTTTTATCTTTTGTTTCAATGCAAAGGCGACGTAAAAAAAAAGAAATATTGTTTATTCAAAAGAAAAAAACATAAAATTGCTCTTTTTTGATCCTATTTCGTTTGGTTCTACACCCCTATCCTGAAATAATGAATTGAGTTCGTATAGGCATTTTTGATGCTGCTATTGAAATAGCTTTTTTGGCTATATTTTCTGGTACTCCGCTCATTTCATAAAGTATTCTACCAGGTTTAATGACAGCTACCCAATATTCAGGGGATCCTTTTCCTGAACCCATACGTGTTTCTGTAGGTCTTACTGTAACTGGTTTGTCGGGAAATATACGTACCCAAATTTTTCCGCCACGGCGTGCGTTTCGGGTCATTCCTCGCCGTCCTGCTTCGATTTGTCTAGATGTGATCCAAGCAGGTTCAAGCGCTTGAAGGGCATATCGGCCAAAGCAAATACGATTACCTTGAAAAGATATTCCTTTCATTCTTCCTCTATGGTGTTTACGAAATCGGGTTCTTTTGGGGTTATAGTTGATGGTTATTTATTATTTCCATCTCTACTACAGAACTGGACATGATAGTTTCATCTCATCCAGCTCCTCGCGAATGAAACAATTATAATTATAAAATAATATACATCTATTTATATTTAATCAATAATATATGGAAACTTTATATTAAATTATACAAGCCTTTGATAATAAATCTATTAGAAATTCACTTTTCCTTTTTTTAGATATTTGATCGACTACAATTACAATTTAAAAATCTTCCAAATTTTCGCGGGCGAATATTTACTTTATTTAATGTTCAGTTTTATAGGATTAGTTCATGACATTACTTTTGTTGTAGGATTAATTAATGACATGCTTTTTCAAAATAAAAGAATTGGTTTTTAGTTTGGTCCGCCATCCTACCCAATGAATCAGTAAAATTCGTTTGGAAGAGAATCTTATGCAATCACAGGTTCTGTCGTTCCCATCGCTTCGCTATTAATGGTTAGGTCTAAATTCTAGAATCAATGGAGCCCTTTATTACATTTGTTCTTGAGTCAATCTTCTCAGTCTTTATTGACTCTGGGCTCTTGATTTTGTTTCTTTAGTTATTCTTACATATAATAATTTTAGTTAATTAAAACTCAATCAGTATTAATGCTTTATTACATTTATTAAATTAATTGTTGACCTTACATATTGGAATTCTATATCAGTAATATTTTTTTCTCTTTCTATCAGCTTTCCATTTATCTTTATACTTTAGTTTCACTACAAATAGTTTGTTCTTTTTTTTTAACATTTCAGTTGCTACAATGATATGACCAATATATCATATCGCTACTGATTCCTTATATCCAGATAATGCGAAAGGATGAGTTGGTTATTAGTGAATACTATGACTCTGGGCTCGGCTTTTTTTTACTCCAATCCTAAAAAAACCAACGAGTCGCACACTAAGCATAGCATTTATAAAAAAAATAATTAATGTAACTTTTATCCAACCTTATAGGATTCTTATTTTTTGTTTTAATTTAACATACAAAAAAAAGAATGAAAGAAACTTTTTTTATTATATATACGCGATTGATCTAAATAGAAATCAAATATATAATATTTTTTACTCGTCTACAAATCTCCAAATCTTTATACCTAATGCCCCATAGATAGTTCTAACTGTATAGGAACAGTAATCAATTTTAGCACGAATAGTTTGTAGAGGCACTCTACCTTCCCTGATCCACTCAACACGGGCAATCTCTTTTCCGTCGATACGCCCCGCAATTTGTATTTGAATGCCTTTTGTGCCTGCCTGTTCAGTTAATTCAATAGCTTTTTTCATTGCTTTGCGAAAAGAAACTCTACTTTTTAATTGTCCCGCAATAAATTCTGCAAGAATAGTAGGGTGCCCATAAGGATTTGAAATTCGTGAAATAGCTATGTTTAATTTTCTGTTCACAGTATTAAGTTCTTTTTGGACATTAATCTGTAATTCGTCGATTTTTTGAGGTTCTATTAATAACTTTGGGAATCCCATATAGATTATGACTTGAATCAAGTCGGTTTTTTTTTGAATCTCTATACATGCAATTCCCTCACCACTTGAAGATATTTTAATATTTTTTTGTACATAATTTTTGATACAATTTCGTATTTTGTGATCTTCTTGTAACTCCTCAGAATATTTTTTTGATTGTACAAACCAAATAGAACGATGACTTTGGGTTGCGCCAAGTCGGAAAACAAGTGGATTTATTTTTTGTCCCATAACCCCCTATTAGTATTACTATACATATCACGGCATCTTAGTATAGTTCTTAGTATAGTACTTTTTATTATATTTTTTTTCATACAGGTTTTTTTGAACATAATATGTTGTTTTTTATCTTTGGTTAATATGTTTCTATTATATTTGTGTTAAAGAATCCAAAATTTATTCTTTTGTTTGTAAATCTTTAAGTACAATAGTTATATGGCAAGTGGGTCTTTTTATCGGATAACCCCGTCCCCTGGCTCGGGGTTTTAACTTTTTCATAGTGTTCCCTTCTGTGACTTGAGCTTGACTAATGATTAAACTTGTTTCGTTGAAGCCCATATTGTGGTTTCCATTTGCTGCTGCAGAATAAATTAATTTTAAAATTGGATAACATGCTCGAAACGGCATAAGTTCGAGTATCATAAGCGTTTCTGCATAGGAACGTCCACGAATCTGATTAATTACTCTTCTTGCTTTGTGAGCGGACATAGATATATATTTTCCTATAGCGCGCACTTCTGTATATTGATTGACCCCTTTTTTATTATTTTTGCTATTTTTCATAAGGTTCACTCCTCACTAAACTAATGAACGATATACTTTTATATAAACTAAAAATTAAGGAATTATTAACGGCGCGATTTATTATCATTTTTTGCGTGCCCCCGGAAATTAATAGTGGTTACAAATTCTCCAAATTTATGACCTACCATACGATCTGTTATATAAATAGGCAGATGCTCTTTTCCATTATGAACCGCAACAGTATGTCCTATCATTATCGGTATAATGGTAGATGCCCGGGACCATGTGACTATTATTTCTTTTTCCGCTTTTATGTTAAGCATATTTATTTTTTTTAATAAATGATTGGCGACAAAAGGGCTTTTTTTTAGTGAACGTGCCACAATAAATTACTCCGATTTTTTTTATAAAGACGAAGAAACAAATTCTATTTTCTTTCCTAT